TTTGGTTATTTATTAAAATCCCCCTTTGGAGGAGAAGGGTGGATTGTTAGTGTGGACGATTTGGAAGATATAATTGGAGGGCATGTATGGTTAGGTTCCATTTGTCTATTGGGTGGAATCTGGCATATCTTAACCAAACCCTTTGCATGGGCTCGCCGTGCACTTGTATGGTCTGGAGAGGCCTACTTGTCTTATAGTTTAGGTGCTTTATCCGTTTTTGGTTTCATTGCTTGTTGCTTTGTCTGGTTCAATAATACCGCTTACCCTAGTGAGTTTTACGGGCCTACTGGACCAGAAGCTTCTCAAGCTCAAGCTTTTACTTTTCTAGTTAGAGATCAGCGCCTTGGGGCTAACGTGGGATCCGCTCAAGGACCTACCGGGTTAGGTAAATATTTAATGCGTTCGCCTACCGGAGAAGTCATTTTTGGAGGTGAAACTATGCGTTTTTGGGATCTGCGTGCTCCTTGGTTAGAACCTCTAAGAGGTCCAAACGGTTTGGACTTGAGTAGGTTGAAAAAAGACATACAACCTTGGCAAGAACGCCGTTCCGCAGAATATATGACCCACGCGCCTTTAGGTTCGTTAAATTCTGTAGGTGGCGTAGCTACCGAGATCAATGCAGTCAACTATGTCTCTCCTAGAAGTTGGTTAGCTACTTCTCATTTTGTTCTAGGGTTCTTCCTGTTCGTAGGTCATTTATGGCACGCGGGAAGGGCTCGTGCAGCTGCAGCCGGATTTGAAAAAGGAATTGATCGTGATTTTGAACCTGTTCTTTCCATGACTCCTCTTAACTAACTGAGACAAGAGATCCAATACTTAAAGTAGGAATCAATTTGATTCTACAATACATATTGATTGGGTGGATTCGATCTAAATGAGTTGAAAAGAAAGAAAAAGGAATACTTTTCAACTCATTTAGATCGAATCTATTTTTTTTTTCTGTCTCGGCTATCTCGCATAGCCGAGTCATTTACATTTATGATACTGGACCGGTCAAAACCAATAAAGACATAAATCTATTCATCGAGAAAAGGAGAGAGAGGGATTCGAACCCTCGATAGTTCTTTGCGAACTATACCGGTTTTCAAGACCGGAGCTATCAACCACTCGGCCATCTCTCCGAAAGGTAATTTCTATTTTACTATATTTATTTTTATTCTGCCGAATAGAATAGAACATGGCCATCGGGGTTGATACCATCACTGTACTATAGAAAGATATTAGATGTGAGTCGATAAGTCTATTTATCCATCTGTAATATATAGATAGATGCAGGATCTAGCATGACCATTTGTGAAGTAAAAAACTACTCTTGCCCTCCTAAAACGGGAAAGAGTAGGCATAAGTCATATAGAATCAATGGATTCATGGCACAATCCCCCCATGATGCATTTTTTACAATTTTTTTTTTTGACTGATAGAGGGATCAAATGGTATAGTTCTTTTGTTGGTAGCTTGGAGGATTAGAAACATGACTATTGCTTTCCAATTGGCTGTTTTTGCATTAATTGTTACTTCATCAATCTTACTGATTAGTGTACCCGTTGTTTTTTCTTCTCCTGATGGTTGGTCGAGTAATAAAAATGTTGTATTTTCCGGTACATCATTATGGATTGTATTAGTTTTTCTGGTAGGTATCCTTAATTCTCTCATCTCTTAAACCTAGTTGTTTTAGATACAAAAATGAAATGAAAATGACCCCTCCCCCGAATTCTTTCGGGTTTCGAAACACATTAAAATTCAATATAAGTCTAAGTTCCCAAAATGCAAAATACAAATAAAGAAAACAAAAAATTATAAAATTTTAGGGAGGGGTCAAACTCTTTTTTGTAATTTGTAAATGAAATTAAATGTCAAATTCCGTCTAATATAATTAGAATAAAAAAATTATTATAAATGAATCTAGTACAAATAAAAAATGTAATAAAAATGAAAATATATCGAATTCTATTTTATATAATAATTATATATATAATAATTATATAATAATAAATGAATTCTATTTTATATAATAATTATATAATTATAATAAATTATAATAAGAAATTATAATAATAATAATTATAATAATAATTATATTATTATATAATTATAATAATATATAAATTATAATAATATATAAATTATAATAATATATAATAATAAATTTGAATATTTTAATAATATTAATAATAAATATATTTTAATAATATTTAATAATATTATTTATTTAATAATATTAATAATAATATTAATATTATAATAATATTTAATATATTAATATTTATATTTAATATATTAATATTTAATAATAATATTAATAATAAATAAATTCTATTTATATATATTTATATATTTATAAAATAGAAATAGAATTATATAAAATTATATAATAGTATATATATATATAATAGTATATATATTATATATATATATAATAGATAGAATTTAGAATTCTATTATAATAAATATAATATAACAATATATAATCAATAATAATCAATATATAATAATTAATAAT